CATTTCTATTTTACCGTCCCGGAGAATGAACTCCGGGAAACTCTCTTTAAATTATTCTGACGCATTGCTTTCAATTTACTTACTTTATGATCTCGTTGGAAATCATATAAAGACAATTCTTATTTAATATAGCTATTTGCGCAAGTATTTTACGATTAAGAAATACCCGTCTCTTATACAGATCATGTATTAATCGATTATAACTATTTGATACTCCCCTTTCGCGAATCACTCCGTTTATGCGAGCGATCCATAAACGACGAAAGTTTCTCTTTTGCCTACCTCTATCCCGATAAGCCGAAACCAAAGCTCTTATTTTCTGTTGAGTAATAGTTCGAGTAAGTCTTGAATGAGCCCCTCGAAAACTTGAGGCAAATAAACGAATTTTTGTTCTACGTCTCCGAGCGATATATCCTCGTCTAATTCTGGTCATTGTATAAATGAGATTTTGACGAATAACTAAAGGATTTCCCTTCTTTCAGTTATTCTTTTTCACTTTCTTAGTCTATTAATAACAAAACGGATTTTCCGATGTATAAAAATGGAATTCCAATGGCTTTGGCTACTATAACCTTCCCGACCACAATTTTCCTTTTTTTCTAGGCATTTCACTTAATCTCGAAAAAAAGAAATTGTATTCTATTAGCTATCAAAAACATAGTAAATAGATAAAAAGAAATAGTGGGTTCCATCGTTTCTATGGTTATTTTTTAAACGGTAAGGTCTTCTCTATACACCGGAGCCTCTTATTTGATTTAATGAATCTTATTGGTAATTTGACTTGTACAGTTCACACTTTTTTGGCTCTACTCTACCCCTGAATTATCCAATAATAGATCTTTCACAATAAGATCTACCCATACAGTAACGGTATTTAATTAGGAAGGTTAGCTGGCTAGCTGACCCTGTTAGTCCGTTCTTGCAAGAGTGGGAGTCTAATCTTTCTGTTTTTAAAATAGGATTTTCCCCGCTTAATGGATAATCGTTTGATACCAATGGGGAATTTTTTATCATTTTAAATTGAGGTGATTAAATTTGCACCAATAGAAACCATAAATTTCATACACAATAGGGGATAGATAGATTTTCTTATTTTTCTTTTTAGATTTAATTTAGATAGTGAATGGAATTCTTCCATTTTATCCTATTCATTGATACGGGAAAAAGAGTTTTCTTTCTTTTGTCCCAGCCCATGATCTTAACGAGTCACACATACACCCTAGTACATGTTCCTCGACGCTGAGGGCATCCCTCGAGAGCGGGGGATTTCGTAACATTTCTGATTGGCTGTCTTGTTTTTCTAATAAGTTGTTTAATAGTTGGCATATTGAATCATATACATAATGGGTTGGTTTAGATCGATCCTAACCAGATAATTCTGAATTTTTTCAATATCAAATTCGGGGTAAGAAGATAAAATAGAAAATCGAGGATTTACGCGAAATCCATACTATTTTCAGCAACTGCTAGACTGCTCTGCTACAAGATCAACAATTCCATAAGCCTGGGCTTCGGTTGCTGACATAAAAGCATCTCTTTCCATGTCTTCGGATACAACCCATAAAGGTTTGCCCGTTCTTTGTACATAAACCCTTGTGAGGGTTTCGCGCAGTTTCAGTAGTTCTTCCGCTTCCAGGATAAATTCTCCCGTTTGTGCTTCATAAAAAGAAGTAGCAGGTTGATGAATCATTACCCTGATGATATAACAGAATCAAAAGTTCTTCTATCTCGCATGATGAAGAGAAAAGAAAGATAAAGGATAACAAGAAAAAAATTGAATTGAACAACCGTACGGGCATCTTTTGTGCATTGCATACGGCTCTACAATAACATTGACCCTTAACCTTCCATCGAAGAAAGAAAAAAATAGGATTTATCAGACCCAGATCGGTAAATGATCAAATTACCACCCTTCATTTTGTAAGAGTTAAAAAATACTATGATGGTTCCGTTGCATAATAATGTATTTTTATTTAGAATCTATTTTACATATTTTGTCTGTGATTCAGCAATCCCAAAGTTTCTTTTTGATCGGATCAAATAAAAAGTAAAGAAAAAGAATTCTTTTTCATACTATTCCATAACATAAATATTGTTATGAGTTCTGCGGTATAAAAACAAAAAGTTTGTGACGCTAAACTCGACTTCCAATAGATAAGAAAAAATTGGAAATATCCTTTAGCTCATACTACTCTCTCGATACATAATAAAATATTTTTTTTTTTTTCCAAAAAAAAAAGCTCTCATATCGAATTCAAAGTGCCATGCTATTATTACTTAATATTCATATCGCGAAGGCATAGTCTTTTTTTTTTTTCTCAAAAAACCTCATTGGCGCCAAGCGTGAGGGAATGCTAGACGTTTAGTAATTTCTCCTCCAACCAAGATAATGGATCCCATTGAGGCGGCTAATCCCATACAAATTGTATGTACATCTGGTTGTACAAATTGCATAGTATCATAAATGGATATTCCAGATATTACCCAGCCACCAGGAGAG